TCGACAACTCATACTTGATCCAGTTGATTTTTTTGGAATTGAGAGAATACCCCAAATGAATTTGACTTTAGTCCTTTTGTTTCCGAAGTAACTCGCATCAACTAGCACTAGTTTGATGTGACCCTTTAGGAGTAATTCATTAAATTCGTTAGATCTAAACTAATAACATACCCTTCGTATGATCTCACTAAAGATAGCCAAATAGATAGACCAACTTTACAGTTCAGCTATCCGTCGATTCGGGTCTATTTGAAAATAGCTAGAATCCATTGACCCCTATAGCATTTTATGGAGACATAAGAGTTTTTCGGCGGAAGCCGCTTATACTATACCATATTTTGCTAAATGGATATCTGTGTTATGATACAAACGTCAGTTTTGAAAAAAAAAATAGATGAGATTTTGTGCCATCGGCTCTAAACAATCTTGTTTTTTTGAACATGAAGAAATAAAGAAGCCATTGCGATTGCCGGAAATACTAGGCCTACTAAAGGCACCAAAACAGAGGGAAAGTTAAGAGTTGTCATAGAATGGGTACCTCGATTTACTATTTGTACCTGTTATTATTATTTATATTTTATATTTATTATTTATAATATAAAGATATCTTATTATATATAAAGATATCTTATTATAATTTGATAATTCTAAATTGGAATTATTATTATTACTTAATATGTATTAAGTATAAATCTAAGTATCTATCTAAGTGAGTATATAATGTAGTTTTTCATCTTTCTACATGAAAGATTTGAAAGGATATGGATGAGATATTATTTTCTTCATTTTTTGCTCTTGTCTTCGAATTTCATTTACTAAACAAAAAGTTTCTTAAAAATTAATTAGATTCTATTTATATTCAATATTGAATATATTGAAGGGTTTGTTAGAATCCCATCCAGCAGGGATTCTTAGTCAAAATAGGATTATCGTAAGATATAGAAAAATAAAAAATTCTATATTTTATAGATTTTCATTATATATGACGAGAAGAGTAGATTTTTTTGATTTGCCTAATTTCACGAAAATAAGAATTTCATTTCTTGATCACTAATCAGGAATATAGAAAAAGGGGCGGATTTTCTGTGACTTTTGATTCTTTATATAATTAGATCTTATGTCAACAAAGAAAACCCCATTCGTCTAATTTTGACTTGGATTCCGATAAACTAATTACTTTTTTGCTCAAAATAATTGAACTTAATGTTCTAATTTTGATTCAAAGGAAAGAAAGTGTGGAGTTGAAATAACTCACTCAGAACGCTTTTTAAAGGATTACGTGGTACGATTAGATCGAATAAGCCCTTCTGGAATAAATACTCAGCCGCTTGTGAACCCTCGGGTACTGTTTTATTCAATGTTTGTTCAATTACTCTTTTACCCGCAAAGGCAATGTAGGCATTGGGTTCGACAATAATGATATCCCCCAACATACCAAAACTAGCTGTCACCCCACCGGTAGTAGGAGATGTAAGAATTGGTACATAGAATAACTTTTTATTTGATTGATAATCATATAAAGCAGAAGATATTTTAGCCATTTGCATCAAGCTCAAACTTCCTTCTTGCATGCGTGCCCCTCCGGAAGCACACACTATAATAAGAGGTAGAACTTCTTTAGTAGCGTATTCAATCAAACGGGTAATTTTCTCCCCGACTACGGATCCCATACTACCCCCCATAAACTGAAAATCCATAACCCCAATTGCTACGGTAATACCGTTTAGTTGCCCTCTGCCTGTTTGAACAGCCTCGGTTAATCCTGTCTTTCTTTGATAAGAATCGATACGATTTTTATAAGGCTCCTCCTCCGAATGAAATTCAATGGGATCCAGAGAGACCATGTCTTCATCCATAGGCTCCCAAGTGCCCGGATCGATCAAAAGTTCGATTCTATCTGAACTACTCATTTTCAAATGATATCCACATTGTTCACAAAGATGCATTTTTGATTTAAAAAATTTCTTATAATTTAATCCATAACAATTTTCGCATTGAACCCACAAATGCCGGTATTGTTGAGTTACACCCAGATTAGTAGAACTTTCTGGTATAGTTTGATCACTCGTTCTGGTATCCTCGTTTTGACTACTATTTCCACTTTTACCACAAATGGAACTAGAAATGTAATTATTACTGGAATTGTCACTACCACTTACAATGTAACTATCAATACAGATTTGGGACTGAAGATAACTGTCAATGCAACTATTAATGTGATTATTCCAAGTATACTGAGTATCATCCATGTAACGATCGTGGTCGGGATTCTTACTCTTAGATCCATTATTCAGATAACTAGAATTCCGATAAAAAGAACTTTCTAGTTCACTCCAAAAAGGATGATCATTGGCAATCTCAAAAATATGATTTTCAATATCAAAATATATAGAATAACTGTCCCCATTACTATCTTTCACTAAAAAAGTATCATCAGAGAAAAAATTCCGAATGTCCTTGACGCCAAAAAAAAGATCAACATTACTGTAATTGTCATGAC